CTTTTGCGCAAATAATAAGAGGTTACATGTTAATAACTCAATCAATTCTTCGAAAATATATTCTATTACCTTCATTGATAATAGCCAAAAATCTTGGGCGTATGTTATTCTTCCAACTTCCTGAATGGTCTGAAGATTTGCAGGAATGGAATAGCGAAATGCAGATTAAATGTACTTATAATGGTGTTCAATTATCAGAAACAGAATTTCCAAAAAATTGGTTGAGAGATGGGATTCAGATCAAAATTTTATTTCCTTTTTGTCTGAAACCTTGGCATATATCTAAACTGTACCCCTCCCGTGGAGAGCTAATGAAAAATAAAAAACAAAAAGATGATTTTTGTTTTTTAACAGTTTGGGGAATGGAAGCTGAACTTCCCTTTGGTTCTCCCCGAAAGCGCCCTTCCTTTTTTGAGCCCATTTTTAAGGAACTCGAAAAAAAAATTGGAAAATTCAAAAAGAAATATTTTATAACTCTAAAAGTTTTAAAAGGAAAAACAAAATTATTTAGAAGAGTTTCAAAAGAAACCAAAAAATGGCTTATCAAAAGTATTCTATTTCTAAAAAAAAAAAAAAAAGAACTTTTAAAAGTAAATCCAATTGTATTATTTAGATTCAAAGAAATATCTGAATCGAATGAAACGAAAAAAGAAAAAGATTATCTAATTAGTAATCAAATAATTAACAAATCATTTAGTCAAATTGAATCTGGAAATTGGGCAAATTCTTCACTGATAGAAACCAAAATGAAGGATTTGACTGATAGAACAAGTACAATAAAAAATCAAATAGAAAGAATTACAAAAGAGAAAAAGAAAATAACTCCAGAAATAGACATTAGTCCTAATAAAACAAATAATATTAAAAAATTCGAATCGCCAAAAAAGATTTTCCAAATATTAAAAAGAAGAAATACTCGATTAATATGGAAATTCCATTATTTTATAAAATTATTCATTCAAAGATTATACATCGATCTATTTTTATCTATCATTAATATTCCCAGAATTAATACACAACTCTTTCTTGAATCAACAAACAAATTGATTAAGAAATACATTTCCAATAATGAAATAAATCAAGAAAAAATTAATAAAAAAAAAAAAATTCACTTTATCTTTATTTCGACTATAAAAAAGTCACTTTATAATATTAGTAAGAAAAATTCACATATTTTTTTTGATTTATCCTACTTGTCACAAGCATATGTATTTTACAAATTATCACAAACCCAAGTTATTAATTTGTCTAAATTTAGATCTGTTCTTCAATATAACAGAACGTCTTTTTTCCTTAAGACTAAAATAAAGGACTATTTTAGAACACTAGGAATATTTCATTCTGAATTAAAACATAATAAACTTCAGAGTTATAGAATCAATCAATGGAAAAACTGGTTAAGACGGCATTATCAATACGATTTATCTCAGATTAGATGGTCTAGATTAATGCCAAAAAAATGGCGAACTAGGGTTAATCAAAGTTGTATGGTTCAAAATAAAAATAGAAACTTAAACAAATGGAATTCATATGAAAAAGACCAATTAATTCATTACAAAAAAGAAAATGATTCTGAACTCTATTCATTATCAAACCAAAAAGATAATTTTAAAAAATGTTATAGATATGATCTTTTATCATATAAATCGATTAATTATGAAAATAAAAGTGACTCATTTATTTCTAGATTATCCTTTCAAGTAAATAAGAACTTCGAAATTTCTTATAATTCCAACACGTCCAAACACAACTTTTTTGATATGCCCGGCAATCTTCATATCAATAATTATCTAAGAAAGGGCAATATTCTAGATATAGAAAGAAAGCTCGATAGAAAATATTTTGATTGGAAAATTATCCATTTTTCTGTTAGACAAAAAGGAGATATTGAGGCCTGGGTTAAGATCGATACCAACAGTAATCCAAATACTAAAATTGGTATTAATAATTATCAAATAATTGATAAAATTGATAAAAAAGGCCTTTTTTATCTTACAACTCATCAAAATCCAGAAAAAACTAAAAAAAATTCGAAAAAAGTCTTTTTTGATTGGATGGGAATGAATGAAAAAATATTTAATCGTCCCATATTGAATCTGGAATTTTGGTTCTTCCCAGAATTTGTACTACTTTATAATGTATATAAAATAAAACCGTGGATTATACCAAGCAAATTACTTCTTTTAAATTTGAATACAAATGAAAATGTTAGTCAAAATAAAAACCAAAAACAAAACTTTTTTCTACCATCAAATAAAAAAATAAAGAATCGAATTCAAGAAGCAAAAGAACCCGCAAGTCAAGGAAAAAGAGAGCGTGGATCAGATATAGAAAACAAAGGAAATCTGGTCCCTGTTTTCTCAAAACATCAAAACGATCTTGAAAAAGATTACGCGGAATCAGACACAAATAAAAAGACAAAACAATACAAAAGCAACACGGAAGCAGAACTAGATTTGTTCTTGAAACGTTATTTGCTTTTTCAATTGAGATGGAACGATGCTTTGAATCAAAGAATGATCGAAAATATCAAGGTATATTGTCTCCTGCTTCGACTGATAAATCCAACCAAAATTACTATATCGTCAATTCAAAGGAGAGAAATGAGTTTGGATATAATGCTGATTCAGGCGAATTTAACTCTTACAGAATTGATGAAGAAGGGGGTATTTATTATCGAACCTATTCGGTTGTCTGTAAAAAATAATGGACAATTTATTATGTATCAAACTATAGGTATTTCATTGGTTCATAAAAGTAAACACCAAACTAATCAAAGATACCGAGAACAAAGATATGTTGATAAAAAGAATTTTGATGAATTCATTCTGCAACCTCAAACTCAAAGAATAAATACAGACAAAAATCATTTTGATTTGCTTGTTCCTGAAAATATTTTATGGTCTAGACGTCGTAGAGAATTGAGAATTCGAAGTTTTTTTAATTCTTTGAATTGGAATGGCGTCGATAGAAATTCAGTATTTTGCAACGAAACCAATGTAAAAAACTGGAGTAAATTTTTGGATGAAAGGAAACCTCTTTATAAAGATAAAAATGAATTAATTAAATTTAAGTTCTTTATTTGGCCTAATTATCGATTAGAAGATTTAGCTTGTATGAATCGTTATTGGTTTGATACCAATAATGGTAGCCGTTTCAGTATCTTAAGGATACATATGTATCCACGATTGAAAATTAATTGATAGTACTATATACCCTGTCTCGTATAGAGTATCTGAAAGCAAACAAATGCACACATGCCTTGTCTTACATCTCATTCGAATCTAATTCGAGTAGACGATACTAAATCAATAAGGTATCGATTGGATCTAGAAATGAATCAACAGAATCTTCTTCATTTTAGGATTTTAGGTTTAAATTATTCGCTTTTGTGAATGAAAAAAACGTACCTACCACCTTTTTGGATTCCTATCTGAATCAAATTTAAAAATTGATTAATTTATTGGAATTGATAAAATTAGGGGTTCATAAAGAAATTAAGTCTATATAACACGTTCAAATTACTGGCATTATTATTACTGATCGCTAAAATTCGATAAAATCCATATCTGTAAAATAAAGAAAGGGGAAATTCGTTTATGGTAAAAAATTCTGTCATTTCAGTTATTTCTCAAGAAGAAAAGAGAGGATCTGTTGAATTTCAAGTATTCAATTTCACCAATAAGATACGGAGACTTACTTCACATTTAGAATTGCACAAAAAAGACTATTTATCTCAGAGAGGTTTGAAGAAAATTTTGGGAAAACGTCAACGACTGCTAGCTTATTTGGCAAAAAAAAATAGAGTACGTTATAAAGAATTAATTAATCAGTTGGACATTCGAGAGATAAAAACTCGTTAATTTGATTAATTTTAAGAGTCATTTCATTTTCACTTATATGTTTCGATTAAATTTTGATGAACTTCTTTTCACTTTCAGTAATTCATGGAAGAATGAATCGGTAAAAAACTTATGACTGCACCAACTACAAGAAAAGACCTCATGATAGTCAATATGGGGCCTCAGCACCCATCAATGCACGGTGTTCTTCGACTCATCGTTACTCTAGATGGTGAAGATGTTGTCGACTGCGAACCAATATTGGGTTATTTACATAGAGGGATGGAGAAAATTGCAGAAAACCGAACAATTATACAATATTTGCCTTATGTAACACGTTGGGATTATTTAGCTACTATGTTCACAGAAGCAATAACCATAAATGGACCCGAACAATTAGGCAATATTCAAGTACCTAAAAGGGCTAGCTATATCAGAGTCATTATGTTGGAGTTGAGTCGGATAGCTTCTCATTTGTTATGGCTCGGTCCTTTTATGGCGGATATTGGTGCGCAGACCCCTTTCTTCTATATTTTTCGAGAAAGAGAATTGATATATGACCTATTCGAAGCTGCCACCGGTATGCGAATGATGCATAATTATTTTCGTATTGGAGGAGTGGCTGCCGATCTACCCTATGGCTGGATAGATAAATGTTTGGATTTTTGCGATTATTTTTTAACAGGGCTTGCTGAGTATCAAAAACTTATTACCCGGAATCCTATTTTTTTAGAACGAGTTGAAGGCATAGGCATTATTGGGGAAGACGAGGCATTAAATTGGGGTTTATCGGGACCAATGCTACGAGCTTCCGGAATAGAATGGGATCTTCGTAAAATTGATCATTATGAGTCTTACGACGAATTTGATTGGCAGGTTCAATGGCAACGAGAAGGGGATTCATTAGCTCGTTATTTAGTACGAATCGGTGAAATGACAGAATCCATAAAGATTATTCAACAGGCTCTGGAAGGAATTCCAGGAGGGCCTTACGAAAATTTAGAAATCCGACGTTTTGGCAGATTAAAAGATCCTGAATGGAATGATTTTGAATATCGGTTTATTAGTAAAAAACCTTCTCCAACTTTTGAATTGTCGAAACAAGAACTTTATGTGAGAGTTGAAGCCCCAAAAGGAGAATTGGGAATTTTTCTCATAGGAGATCAGAGCGTTTTTCCTTGGAGATGGAAAATTCGCCCACCAGGTTTTATCAATTTGCAAATTCTTCCTCAGTTAGTTAAAAGAATGAAATTGGCTGATATTATGACAATACTAGGTAGCATAGATATCATTATGGGAGAAGTTGATCGTTGAAATGATAATTGATACAACAGAAATAGAGACTATCAATTCTTTTTCCAAATTGGAATCCTTAAAAGAAGTCTATGGGATCATATGGATGCTTGTCCCTATTTTGACTCTTGTATTAGGAATCACAATAGGTGTACTAGTAATTGTTTGGTTAGAAAGAGAAATATCTGCAGGAATACAACAACGTATCGGACCTGAATATGCCGGCCCTTTAGGAATTCTTCAAGCTCTAGCAGATGGGACAAAACTACTTTTGAAAGAGAACCTTATTCCATCTACAGGAGATAATCGTTTATTCAGTATCGGACCATCCATAGCAGTAATATCTATCTTTCTAAGTTATTCAGTAATTCCTTTTGGTGATCACCTTGTTCTAGCCGATCTTAGTATTGGTGTTTTTTTATGGATTGCCGTTTCAAGTATTGCTCCCGTTGGACTTCTTATGTCGGGATATGGATCAAATAATAAATATTCCTTTTTAGGTGGTCTACGGGCAGCTGCCCAATCAATTAGTTATGAAATACCATTAGCTCTATGTGTGTTATCAATATCTCTACGTGTGATTCGGTGAGACCTAAAATTTCTCCAAATTCTTTTCTTTCTAGAAACAAGGATAAAAAGATTTGATTGACTATATATATTTTCATTTTTCTTCAGCATTTGAGTTGATGAACTAAACCAGATAGTTATATGAGTGAAAGAAAACGGCTTCTAAATTTGCAGTAAAAAGGTTGAGTCTCATTTCCTATGTACAAGAATCAAATGGTGAAAAAAGTAAACATAAGCAATAGAGATTGTTTACCCCAAGATTGGTGAATTGTCATGATAGCTTGAAGCGGGTTCAAAAGATCAACTGTATGGAGTTTTTACTGTCTATTACCATAGATGGATTTCCACAACGGGAGGTTGAAAGCAAAAATGAGTGGATGGTTAGGAAGACCAAGATACACAAAGGATTAGTAATTGAGATTATGTAAGTTATCCAAGAGGATATTTCTGTACATAAAAGGAATTCGAATTGGGGCTTTACGTTCGTAGAAATGATCAAGAAGTACTCCCCATGATTCTGATCCAGAGTACGTTCCTATCCACTGAGTAAGTAAATAACTATCAAGAACGAAGTAATCTTTTACTTTGGTTAAAGGCCCTTTTTCTGAGAAAGGAGAATAGGAATGAAATAAAATAAATCGAAATAGAAAGAAAAGAATCTAATTGCAAAAACAAAAAGGAGGGATGTCTTTTTTTTTTTCTTCCTTTTTTCTTTTTTTTGTTTTTATTGTTTCTTTCCTATAATTCAATTTTGATTTCGATTTAGAGAGATAAAATTTTTGTCATGATTCCTGAACTAATGGACTCTCTAATTTTTTTCGTAATTGAAAATTCGAGGTTGAAATGTATATGTGATATTGCTATAAAGCGCATTTTTTTTTTTATTTTATTTAATGATAAGGTTATTAATCAACAAAGAAAAATTTTAATTCTTACTTAAAAGATGAGATCAATTCAGAAGCATTTATTTATTAGTTTTAAATATAGCAGACAGAATTCCATTGGTCTAATTTGGGACCTTAGGATAGATTTTGACTCTATCTGACAAACATATCAAGATAAAGAATAGGAAAGGGCCCTTAGATTTATTTGTGACCTCTGAGGAGCCGTATGAGGTGAAAATCTCACGTACGGTTCTGTAATAGCGATGGGCACAGTGATGTTATCATCGACTATGATTATCTAACAGTTCAAGTACAGTTGATATAGTGGAAGCGCAGTCAAAATATGGTTTTTGGGGGTGGAATTTGTGGCGTCAACCCATCGGGTTTATCGTTTTTCTAATTTCTTCTCTGGCCGAGTGTGAAAGATTACCTTTTGATTTACCAGAAGCAGAAGAAGAATTAGTAGCAGGGTATCAAACCGAATATTCAGGTATCAAATTTGGTTTATTTTACATTGCTTCATATCTGAATCTACTAGTTTCTTCATTATTTGTAACAGTTCTTTACTTGGGGGGTTGGAATCTTTCTATTCCGTACATATTTGTTCCTGAGCTATTTGGCATAAATAAAAGGGGTAAAGTCTTTGGAACACTAATTGGTATCTTTATCACATTAGCCAAAACTTATTTGTTTTTGTTCATTCCTATTGCAACAAGATGGACTTTACCGAGGCTGAGAATGGACCAACTATTAAATCTTGGGTGGAAATTTCTTTTACCTATTTCTCTAGGTAATCTATTATTGACAACCTCGTCCCAACTTCTTTCACTGTAAAAGACCGCAATATTCTAGATTCACGACTTTTCTCAAACAAGAGAAAGAAACAAGCATAAAATCTTTTTTATAGATATTCG